GAAAAATATTTCCTCGTAGGATTTAATTAAAAAACAAGTTTTTCTTTGTGAAAGAATAAAATATATCTTGATTCATATTTGAAAAGATAATGTTCTTATCCTTTAATCAATGTGAGATTTCTATATATACCGAATTCGATCAATTAATTGAAACGAATCAACTGATTGGTTTAGGGTTTTTAATTTATATGGGTATTTGGAATAATTGGAATAAATAATAATATAGAAGTATTAGGTAGTAGAAAATTTGTATCTTTATTGTAATTTTTTTGTTTGGAAATGAATCTGTTTTTATGTTATTTCGTATTGTACAAATCCTTTGTTTGTGTAATTGTTTTCCCACACACACGGGGGAATGAGAAGAATTTTAGAATGGATTGATACCTATGCCTAGATCGCGGATAAATGGAAATTTTATTGATAAGACCTTTTCAATTGTGGCCAATATTTTATTACGAATAATTCCGACAACTTCAGGAGAAAGGGAGGCATTTACTTATTACCGAGATGGTGTGATTTGATTTTCTTTATTATTTCGTTTACTCTTACTGCTCCTAGTTTTAGGAAAAAGGCCCATGATTTGGGATAGAATGAACAAAAATTTTTATTCCATATTAAAATTATAGAAATAAACCTACGCTTGTTGAAGGTGAAGTTTAGAAATAAAACAATTCCTTCTATCGTGTATCCCCGATTGATGCAACCTCAGATACTACGCTTCAGTTATCGATTTTAGTATTGAGCGAAAGGGTACACCTTTGTGTTTTGTATTACAGGGCAATCCTACTTCCTAGTAATATAGTACCAATAGGTGGCATAGGGGAAGAAGCACTACACCTAGCAATCGACAACACGAAAGCTTTGTTAAAACCAAACCTACTCATTTTCTTTTGATTGGGACTAACAAGAATGGTTGGGATAACAAACATCCATCTCGTTCGTACTTTGGATACCCGTACAACCATCGAAGACTGTTGAAGTGACTATTTCCTGGAAATTAGGAAGCGTTGAGAACAAAGAAATTGTTGGAGTTATCCTTTCTCTATTTAGTATCAAGACACTTGATTCTAGTAAAAGCTCTTGCGCAAGAAGGTTGGCTAGAGATTTTTTTGTAAAAACACTAGCCCCGCTCAGTTCATAATGAGAATGTTTTAACCCTTTTTGATTATTCCATGTATTTTTAATTCTCATTATGTATATTAAGGGAGGAGCCGTATGAGGTGAAAATTTCACGTACGGTTCTGGAACGGAGATTCTTTGCTTTGAATCGAATATCGACCGTAACGGATGTCAGCTCAATCCGAAGGAAATTATGCGGAAGCTTTACAGAATTATTATGAAGCTATGCGACTAGAAATCGATCCTTACGATCGAAGTTATATACTCTATAATATAGGCCTTATTCACACAAGTAATGGAGAACATACGAAAGCTTTAGAATATTATTTTAGGGCATTAGAACGAAACCCATTCTTACCACAAGCTTTTAATAATATGGCAGTGATCTGTCATTACGTGCGGCTATCTCCACTATAGAATATAGAAAGGAAAGGAAAGAAAAAGGAAGACAAAACCTGCTAATAAAGACTAAAAAAAGGCTCGCTACAAATAAATGCATCGTCCAAAACGATGATTTCTTTGAGCTGTAGCAAAAAAAGAAACTTCGTCATATATTAATATTAATAAAAATATGAAGAAATAATAGAAAATATGCCTAAATACTTTTTTCTATATCTATGGATAAAAAAAAAAGAAAGATCTAATTGATAGCGAGGAAGCACCGTAAAGATCAATTAATGAGGTTTGGGCCAATACATTAAGAAAAGAACTGCTTATTTATGCCTCTATATAGAAGATGGATAGAAATTAGGAATTAACTTATGTAATAAAGTTGATCCACTAAGACTAAGGTATTGAGCGGCGGTGTAGGATCAGATCCCAAAGATAGTAAGTCTTTTCTTTCTTATGGACTTATGGTTATGAAGGAAAACCTTTTTCAAAGATTCTATAAAGAAATTTCGATAGGAAACCGAGATAGTTACCTTGCGGAAAATACGAAGGATAGGTGTAAATGTAAATACCTATGCTTGCTTTATTCTTATGCGGGTGGGAGAAAAGATAAAACTAAAACTGATTTTTAATTCAATCAAAATGAAAGTTTGAAACTCATAAGATTAATTTCTTTTGGTTACTCTGAACAGTGGGATATAGATCTATAAGAAATCTCATTCCGTTTAATATTCTAGGTAAAAAAAAGGATACTAAAAGAATGAATCGCGGAGCCGTATGAGGTAGGAAACTCTCAAGTACGGTTCTAAGGGAAGGAATTGACCCGCCTATTCCTATTCCGACCGGGGAGAGCAGGCCATTCGACAAGGAGATTCGGAAATTGCGGAGGCTTGGTTCGATCAAGCCGCTGAGTATTGGAAACAGGCTATAACGCTTACTCCTGGGAATTATATTGAAGCGCATAATTGGTTGAAGATCACGGGGCGCTTCG